TTTTGGGGGGTAGTATGGGATCCGTAGTAGGCGAGAAAATCACTCGTTTGATCGAGTATGCTACTAATCGATCTCTACCTGTTATTATTGTGTGTGCTTCCGGAGGAGCACGTATGCAAGAAGGAAGTTTGAGCTTGATGCAAATGGCTAAAATATCTTCTGCTTCATATAATTATCAATCAAATAAAAAGTTATTCTATGTATCAATCCTTACATCCCCTACAACTGGTGGAGTAACGGCCAGTTTTGGTATGTTGGGAGATGTCATTATTGCTGAACCTAACGCGTACATTGCTTTCGCAGGTAAAAGAGTAATTGAACAAACATTGAATAAAACAGTACCCGACGGTTCACAAGCAGCTGAGTATTCATTCCATAAGGGCTTATTCGACCCAATCATACCGCGTAATCTTTTAAAAGGCGTTCTGAGTGAGTTATTTCAGCTACACGGTTTTTTTCCTTTGAAAAATAGATATATATAATATATAAATAAAACGAAAATATTTGAATCTCGAAAAAATAGAAGTGATTTCTATGTACCAAGAACTTCCATTTTTTATTAGAAATCTAATCCCTTTTTGTTGGGTTGAATTAGTTTAGTTAGAGTCGCGAACTTATAAGAAACTCTTTAATAAAAAAAAAAACCTTTATTTTATTAGTAAGATAGAAAGAAAGGACGGGAGAATTCATAAAATTTCTTAAACTAAAAGTGTATTCGTGTAGAAAGATGAATAGGTACACTAAATTTTCATTTAGTTTTCATTCCTTGCACTTATTAAGTACTTAATAATCTTACTATTATATTATTTATAATATAATAATTATAATATAATATAATAGATATACTTATGATATCTTTATATTTATAATAGATAAAAATATTAAATTAATAGATACAAATATGAAATTGAGGTACCCGTTCTATGACAGATCTTTACTTACCCTCTTTTTTTGTCCCTTTAGTAGGCCTAGTATTTCCGGCGATTGCAATGGCTTCTTTATTTCTTCATGTACAAAAAAATAAGATTGTCTAGACCTGATGGGGCCAAACAGATATTGTTTTTGGTACAGATATTTGTTTAGTGTAATGCGGTATGATATGTGCCTTTTTTCCGAATACAAATGAAAGAACTGTTATGCATGCGGATACATGATATCCGTATAAATCCATGTATATACGGGTATAAAAACGATCGGCAAATATTTTTATAATAGAAAGTCAATGTATCTAACCAATTACTCCTAAGGGTTCATATCAGAATAGTTTTAGTTGATGAAAGTTACTTTGGCATCAAGAAAAGTCAATTTTTTTTTCTGAATTCCAATCGAATGCAATCGGATCTAGTATAGTATGAACTGGCGATCAGAACATATATGGATAGAACTTATAACAGGGTCTCGAAAAGCAAGTAATTTTTGCTGGGCCTTTATTCTTTTTTTAGGTTCACTAGGATTCTTAGTGGTTGGAATTTCTAGTTATCTTGGTAGGAATCTGATACCTGGATTTCCTTCTCAACAAATTATTTTTTTTCCACAAGGGATCGTGATGTCGTTCTATGGGATCGCGGGTTTATTCATTAGTTCCTATTTGTGGTGCACAATATCGTGGAATGTAGGTAGTGGTTATGATCGATTCGATAGAAAAGAAGGAATAATGTGTATTTTTCGTTGGGGATTCCCCGGAATAAATCGTCGCATTTTCCTTCGCTTCTTTATGAAAGATATCCAATCAATCAGAATGGAGGTTAAAGAGGGTCTTTTTCCTCGTCGTATTCTTTATATGGAAATCAGAGGCCAAGGAACCATCCCCTTGACTACTGATGAGAATTTGACTCCACGAGAAATTGAACAAAAAGCTGCCGAATTGGCCTATTTCCTGCGTGTACCAATTGAAGTTTTTTGAATTTTTATCAAAAGGAACAAATGCAATTTGTTCGGATTTATCCAATTGAGATATTAGGAAATCCCATTTACTTCGAATTTACTTATTCTATTATAAATATATATATTTCATCCGAAACGGGATCCTTAATTCTATTTCTATATTCTTTTTTCTAGATCTAAGGACTACATTTTTACAAAAAACTGGGAATAGATCCATAGGTTCGATACCTTGTTATAGAACTCGTGCTTTAGAGAAATATAAGATCAGATAAAGTTGACAAATGAAGCAGTTCATTAACAATTCACAGATAAAAAATGAAAAAAAAGAAAGCATTGGCTTCCCTCCCGTATCTTGCATCTATAATATTTTTGCCCTGGTGGATCTCTCTCTCATTTCAAAAAAGTCTGGAACCTTGGATTATTCATTGGTGGAATACTAGGCAATCCGAAAATTTTTTGAATGATATTCAAGAGAAAAATGTTCTAGAAAAATTCCTAGAATTAGAAGAACTATTCTTGTTGGATGAAATGATAAAAGAATACCCAGAGACACATATAAAAAAGCTTCGTATAGGAATACACAAAGAAACGATACAATTGGTCAAAATACATAATGAATATAATCTCCATATCATTTTGCATTTGTCGACAAATATAATCTGTTTTACTATTCTAAGTGGTTATTTTATTCTGGGTAATGAAGAACTTGTTATTCTGAATTCTTGGATTCGGGAATTCTTCTATAACTTAAGTGACACAATAAAAGCTTTTTCTATTCTTTTAGTTACTGATTTATGGATTGGATTTCACTCAACCCATGGTTGGGAACTAATGATTGGTTCGATCTACAATGATTTTGGATTGGCTCATAATGAGCAAATTATATCTGGTCTTGTTTCCACTTTTCCAGTTATTCTAGATACAATTGTGAAATATTGGATCTTCCGTTTTTTAAATCGCGTATCTCCTTCGCTTGTAGTCATTTATCATTCAATGAATGAATGATAAACTTATTGGATTTCCTGCTATCAATCATAAATTTTTTTCACGTAAAAAAAGGGCATTTTTTTTTCTCATTCTTTATACTTTTCAAGGCCTTCGTCCCGTTTTCGTAGAATTTTTTCAGTACAATGGCAGACTCGTGGATAGGGAACTATACTAGCTACCTATCTAATTTATTGTAGAAATTCCGGGATCAATGATTGGATCATGCAAAATAGAAATACTTTTTCTTGGGTAAAGGAACAGATGACTCAATTTATTTCTGTATCGATCATGATATATGTAATAACTCGAGCATCTATTTCAAATGCGTATCCCATTTTTGCGCAGAAAAGTTATGAAAATCCACGAGAAGCAACCGGGCGAATTGTATGCGCCAATTGCCATTTAGCTAATAAGCCTGTGGATATTGAAGTTCCGCAAGCTGTACTTCCTGATACTGTATTTGAAGCAGTTGTTCGAATTCCTTATGATATGCAAGTGAAACAAGTCCTTGCTAATGGTAAAAAAGGGGCTTTGAACGTGGGGGCTGTTCTTATTTTACCCGAGGGATTCGAATTAGCCCCCACCGATCGTATTTCTCCCGAGGTGAAAGAAAAGATAGGAAATCTGTCTTTTCTGAGTTATCGTCCTAATAAAAGAAATATTCTTGTGATAGGTCCTGTTCCAGGTCAAAAATATAGTGAAATCGTCTTTCCCATTCTTTCCCCCGACCCTGCTACAAAGAAAGACGTTAACTTCTTAAAATATCCTATATATGTAGGTGGGAACAGGGGAAGGGGTCAGATTTATCCTGATGGGAGCAAGAGTAACAATACAGTCTATAATGCTACATCCGCGGGTATAGTAAGCAAAATAGTACGTAAAGAAAAGGGGGGATATGAAATAACCATAGTTGATGCATCGGATGGTCACCAAGCGGTTTATATTATACCTCCAGGGCCAGAACTTCTTGTTTCAGAGGGTGAATCTATCAAGCTTGATCAACCATTAACAAGCAATCCTAATGTAGGGGGGTTTGGTCAGGGAGATGCAGAAATAGTGCTTCAAGATCCATTACGCGTCCAAGGCCTTTTGTTCTTCTTGGCATCTGTTATTTTGGCACAAATTTTTTTGGTTCTTAAAAAGAAACAGTTTGAAAAGGTTCAATTATATGAAATGAATTTCTAGATTCAGAAATTCCTTACCATCAAGTTGATAAAAAGCGCCGAATTCTTGTTGATCAAAAAAATGAAATATGTATTTCTGTAAACTTCCTTAAACCTACTTTGCTTTGTTTTTTGTTTATAGTATTTTTGCGAGATCTATGGAATTCATTACTTGTATTCCATTTTTAGTACTAGGCACTAGCCAATAGGTATACAAAAACAAAGGAAGAAGATACAAGACAAGGACTGGATAAATGAAATGAAAGGAACAGGTACCTCTAGGAAGGATTATAAGTCTTCCTAATCTTCTATTCGACACAAGAAAAGGTAGAACTCCTTTTTCTTGTGTCGTCTTGTATCGAAATAATAATGCTTTTTCTCTTGTTCACCAAAGATTAATATTTCTTCTTTTCCGGATATATTGGAAATCTTTTGTTTAGATTCATACATTCATTATTTTAAATAAATAAAAACATAAGAAATAAGAAGTAGTAGACAAACAAAAAGTTTTAGAGGGGAGTAATTCATTGAGTAAATGGAGCTTCTTCTTCTATTATTCAATTAACTTCCACTTTCAATTTTATTATTTATTTTTCAATATTACTAAAAATTGACTTGTTTGGTTGAAAAGCGGCGCGGATTAGAATCTATTTTTACGCTAAATGCTTATTTTTTATTTTATCAAAGTTTTTTTATTTTATCTTTTTTTTCTATTTTATATAATATACAATAAGTTTTTATTTGTTTACTATAAGAAATGTAGAAATGATTTGCAGAATATCTCATCCATTTAAATTATCCATATTGGATTACCCCCAAAATAGATTGATTCCTTCTTTCTTGTTGCTTCGTAAGATAAGAGTTAATGAGCGCCAGAGCCTCTATTATATATAAATAAATCAATAGGAAAAGCTTCTATTCCATTGTGCAAAAACATCATAAGAAACAAAAGAATAGAGTGGTTTG